TAGAACCTAAAAGGATAATTGAAGTGGTTCGTCTTCGAATCTACTTTTTGACCCCCCAAAAAACAAAAAGACTAAAAAAAAGTAAATTCAAGTAAAAGTTTTAGTTTTTCGATAGATCCTTTCGATGTATCGTGGAACGCTTTTTTATTATTATTCGATATCGTATGGGCAATTAATTAACCTATTACTAGACTGAATGCAATTACTTAAAATAAGTAATAAGGTAGTATCAGGTCGTTCGCTTCCCCCCAAATGGATTAGATCCTATTGAAATAGAAAAGAAATGATCAAAAAATTGAAGTTATTTGCAAATCGAATTCTGTCATTCCAACTAAAATGCAATTTGAGTTTTGAATGAAATTACACGATACACTTCTTATTACTATTACTTTACTCAACTCACAAATTGGACAAAGAATCTGTTGACGTTGATTCGGAATCACAGGATTGGTCGATGTCACATCTGATGAATCAATTTATTCTACCTATGTCACTCTATCTCTTTTTTAGTATTATCTATACTGACTGATGAATCAAAAATTTTCCATTGGAACTAAACTAATTCTTTTAATTGGTTTTTATTACCCTCGTATCTGGGAAAAATGGAAACTTAGGTAAGTGTTTTATCAACATATGTAGCAAAAAAACATATCTAATTTAGCCCTTTCATGCTTACTATAACTAGTTATTTCGGTTTTTTACTGGCTGCTTTAACTATAACCCTAGCTCTATTTATTGGTTTGAACAAGATACGACTTATTTGAAATGAATTAAATGGATAATTCAGAAAAATCTTTTTCGGAGATCCCGGGTATTCTATGGTTCTTTACCGCACCAATTGCTAATTCTTTTCTTGGTCATTGAGATTCACGGATAATTCAGATTAATATTTAGGGATAGATCTTACCTCTTTTTTTTATCCCCTTAAATAAACCGAAATGATTGAAGTTTTTCTATTTGGAATCGTCTTAGGTCTAATTCCTATTACTTTAGCAGGATTATTCGTTACTGCATATTTACAATACAGACGTGGTGATCAGTTGGACCTTTGATTGAGTAGAGTAACATTTCTTTTTTTGATTGACCTCCTCCTTGCAGGAGGTCATTGCAATTCAACTTTGTTTTGTTAAGTGATTTTATCATGATTCGATATAAGATAGAGGGAATCACGCTCTGTAGGATTTGAACCTACGACATCGGGTTTTGGAGACCCGCGTTCTACCGAACTGAACTAAGAGCGCTTTCAAAAGAAAAACTCTTTTTTTCCATTTATAACAGATTAAATTTCTAACGGATTTAGCATACGTATAATATCCAACAATTAAAGATTATGCCCCATTTTAATTGAGATCAATTAATCCCTCGTTACTGCCCATAGGAGAAGTAATAGGTAGGGATGACAGGATTTGAACCCGTGACATTTTGTACCCAAAACAAACGCGCTACCAAGCTGCGCTACATCCCTTTTCAAAATTGTTGTACAGTGTCATTGTACAAAATCCGTGTCTTGTTTTCCACATCGTTATTTTATCCTCCATTTATATCCAACTTTATTGTCATTTCTTCTTTTTGGTTTCATATAATAAAAGAATTATATACATTTGAAACCCAACCTAACGTATAACAAAAGAATTAATATTTATCGGTAATGCTCGGGAGGAAGGGGTCATTTTTTTCTTTTTGTGGGACAGGCAAATCTCATCTATTGGTTCATTGGACATATCCACTTTAGTTAGTAATTCCGCGTAAAAATAAATACAAATGATCTTGAACTACAGCATCTGACCATATATGTATTACAATAAAGAAGGAGGATTTTCTCAATGCGAGATATAAAAACATATCTCTCTGTGGCACCTGTGCTAACTACTCTATGGTTTGGGTCTTTAGCGGGTCTATTGATAGAAATTAATCGTTTATTCCCAGATGCCTTGTCATTCCCTTTTTTTTAATTTTCGTTATTGATATGGGAAGAAATGCGGAAATAAAATTCCACATGCCGTGACTCAAATTTTGCCTCCCCTTTTCAATTCTTTAGGATAGGAAGGAAAGACAAAAAAAGTGTATTGAGCCTTCTAAAAAATCCGGTAGATCCAAGATCTAATTTAGGAAAACAGAAATTCCATTTTAATTTGTATCCAATCTAGGGTAGGCTGCACGAACTCATAGCATAGTAAGAAGATACTTAACTGACATATTGGGATTTAGGATAGAAATAATTGATAGTTAGAAGGAAATTGTATTACTTAATTATTACTCTAATTTTGTATTGCTTAACTTAATAATTACTCTATTAATATTCTATTAATTAGATAATAACAAAACAATAAGTAGAATGAAATAAGTACAACGAAATCTTTAGAAATTGCATTTATCGTTAGTACCTTCTATTGATTTTTTTTCTTCTTCTTCGGTTCGGATCGAAACTAGAAGAGTTAAGTTAAGTCGATCCAAAATCTAAAGGAGGTTCATGGCCAAGGGTAAAGATGTCAGAGTCAGAGTTATTTTGGAATGTACCAGTTGTGTCCGAAATGGTGTTAATAAGGAATCGCCGGGCATTTCTAGATATATTACTCAAAAGAATCGCCACAATACACCCAGTCGATTAGAATTGAGAAAATTTTGTCGCTATTGTCACAAGCATACTATTCATGGGGAAATAAAGAAATAGATCGAAGGGAACATCATGTGTTCGATCTTTCCAAGGAATAGGAAGAGTAAGAACTTAACATATATAATATACATATTATATACAAATAAAACCGGATTTCATGTAGATATTATGTCATGTGTATAGATAGATAATATATGAATCAAATAATATAAATAATATATTAAGCCCTATTTCGGTTGGATCTGAAATGAATAAAGGAAGAGAATTTTAGAGATAAGGAATAAACCATGGATAAATCCAAGCAACCTTTTCGTAAATACAAGCGATCTTTTCGTAGGCGTTTGCCCCCAATTGGATCGGGGGATCGAATCGATTATAGAAACATGAGTTTAATTAGTCGATTTATTAGTGAACAAGGAAAAATATTATCTAGACGAGTGAATAGATTGACCTTGAAACAACAACGATTAATTACTATTGCTATAAAACAAGCTCGTATTTTATCTTTGTTACCTTTTCTTAATAATGAGAAACAATTTGAGAGAGCCGAGTCGATCCCAAGAACTACTGGGCCTAGAACCAGAAATAAATAGGCATACTCCTCAATTGACTCAAAACTCCAATCGGAACTCAAGCTCAGATTGATGTTTTGTCCGAAAAGGTCTAGAATCCAGATTTGATTCTTGTGTTATAAGAAAGAAAAAATGCGGGAAGAAGAAATCTTTTTTTTTATTGAAATATGTTCGTTCATTCCTACTACTTATCTTAATGGATTTTTATTCTATATCTTCCCGGAGTTCATTCTCCGGGGAATTCTGTTTCAATCATTCCTGTATATTACTTTAGAATCTCCTTTATTTGATGATCTTATTGGAAATCATGTAAAGACAATTCTTATTTGATATAGCTATTTGCGCAAGTATTTTACGATTAAGAAGTAATTGCTTCTTGTACAGATTGTGTATAAATCTACTATAACTATAGAATACCTTATTCTCACGAGTTACTGCATTTATTCGAGTGATCCACAACCGCCGAAAATCCCTCTTTTGCCTGCCTCTATCTCGATGAGAGGAAACCAAAGCTCTCATTTTCTGTTGAGTAATCGTTCGAGTAAGTCTTGAATGAGCCCCTCTAAAGGTTGATGCAAATAAACGAATTTTTGTTCGACGTCTCCGAGCTGTATATCCTCGTCTAACTCTGGTCATTGAATCAAATTAAACCTTAATGAATAACTAATTGATTTCTCTTCTTTCAGTCATCCTTTTCCCCTTCCCCGGTCAATTAATACCAAAACGGATTATTCCGATATATAAAATCTCAATTCCAATGGCTTTTGCTACTATGACCTTCCCAACCACGATTTAAAATTCTATTCCTTCCAGTTATTTCACCGGGAAATAAGACAGTCTAACGATACTAAATAAAAAAATAGTGGGTTCCATCGTTTCTATGGTTACCTCTTAAACGGTGAGGTCCTCTCTATACACCGGAGCCTCTTCTTTCATTTAATCAAATGTTATTGTGAACTTGTATAGTTCACACTCTTTGGCTCTACCCATCAATTATACAGTAATAGCTCTTTCACAATACGAATTATCCATACAGTGACGGCATTTAATTATGAAAGTTGGCTAGGTAGCTGACCTTGTTAGTCCGTTTTTCAAGAAAAGAAGCATAACTTTTTTGCTTCTTATAATACTATTTCCGCCGCTTAATGGATAACCGTTTGCTACCAATGGGGAATTGCTTCTTATTTCAAATCTAGATGATTGGATTTGCACCAATGGAAACCATAAATTCCATATATCTATACAATATAGGTATATGATAGATCTTCTCTATCTATCCTATTCATTGGTACTGATCATTGATACTGAAAAAATTGTCTCATTTGTTCGAACTCATGATCTGAATGAACGAGTCGCACATACACCCTAGTACATGTTCCTCGACGCTGAGGACATCCTCTAAGAGCGGGAGATTTCGTAACATTTCTTATTGGCTGTCTTGTGTTTCTAATAAGTTGTTTAATAGTTGGCATGTCGTATGTATATATCTATATATAGAATAAAATGAGTTGGTTTAGATCGATCTTAACCTGATGATTGATGATTATGAATTATTTCTATTCAATATCAAATCACAGAAAATTTGAATTATGGTTTGAAATAGATTTACACTAAATCCTCAGTATTTTCGTTTTCAACCGCTACAAGATCAACAATGCCATGAGCTTGGGCTTCTGTTGCTGACATAAAAACATCCCTTTCCATGTCCTCGGATACAACCCATAAAGGGTTGCCCGTTCTTTGTACATAAACCTTTGTGAGGGTTTCGCGAAGTTTCAGTAGTTCTTCCGCTTCCAGGATAAATTCCCCTGCTTGTGCTTCATAAAAAGAACTAGCAGGTTGGTGAATCATAACCCTGATGATATTGATATAACATCATGAACGGTTCTTCTATTTTGCATGATTGAGCTAAACTCAAAAAGGGATAAAAAACTAACAAGAAGCAAAAGAAAATCGAATTGAACAACCGTACAGGCATCTTTTGTTCATTGCATACGGCTCCGCAATGGAATTGACTTTTTTTCTTCTCTTCTATTCTATCGAAGAAAGAAATAGAATCCATCCGATACAGATCGTTGAATGATCCATTTACCACCCTTCCTTTCGTAGAAGTAAAAAAAAATACTATGATGGTTCTGTTACTTTCTATATTTATCTCGTCTGTGGTTTAGCAATCCCAAAGTTTCTTTCTGATACGATCAAATAAGGAAAAAATGATCTTTTTTTTTTCATTTTCGTACTCGTTCTTTCAGAACATAAATATCTGAAAGAGACCGACTTCTAGTGTGGAAGAAAAATGGTTTGTGACGCTGAAATGTACTCCCGACACATAAGAGAAAATCGGAAATAACCTTTGTTTCATACTACTATTTCGATACAAAATCTCATCTTATGAAAAAACAATACAAATTTGTTAATATCGAACTCGAAATGCCATGCTATTATTACTTATTATTTGATTTATAATCAATATGGCGAAGGCATAGTCTTCCTTTTTTTTTTTTCAAATAAAAACTCATTGGCGCCAAGCGTGAGGGAATGCTAGACGTTTGGTAATTTCTCCTCCGACCAGAATGAAAGATCCCATTGACGCGGCTAATCCCATGCATATTGTATGCACATCAGGTGGCACAAATTGCATAGTATCATAAATGGCTATTCCTGGTATTACCCATCCGCCGGGAGAATTTATAAACAAATAAAGATCCTTAGTATCATCTTCTATACTGAGATATACCATGAGACCAACAAGTTGATTCGAGATCTCGCTATCAACCTCTTGGCCTAAAAAAAGTAATCTTTCTCGATAAAGTCGGTTGATTAGGACAAAATTGTATCCCTTAGGAACCGTACGTGCACCTTTGGATGCATACGGTTCAAAAAAAATTTCGAAAAAAAAAGAATCAATGTGTCGATTCCTGTTTTATTTCTTTTTTTCTATAATAGGTTTTTGCTTTTTTTTTTGAAGGGTCCTCCATTAAAAAAATGAGATGAGTTTTGGCTCTCTTCCCTCAAAAAAAAGAATTGACTGAACTTATTAAACTAACCTCTCATTGATGTATTGTTTCATCGAGATTAAAATCACGATGTCATTTTCTTGTTCCTGACTGGGCCCCTTTCAATTCTTTTAGGTTCATGGTCTACTCCGGGAAAAGATCCGTCCGAATTCGATTTGCACATATAGGGCAAATGGTCTCAGTACCACTTTTTTGGTATGACTTCTTTTTTTTTTTATTCATTTCGTGCCTTGCTTTCCCCAAACTATTTGATGTATTCATCATACTATTTCATTGGTTGGCAGTTTAGGATCATTCCTATCATTCCTATAGTAATAGGAAGTATAAGAATAGTTTATGATACAAGTGGTAATCATACATATATTATATTACCAATTTGTTACCGATTTGGTATTTTCTAAACGGAGCCTGGATACTTTATTTTATCGGTCCAAGTGAACCATAAATTCTTCTAAATTGATAATATTGATCCCCAATATAAATTGATCTAATTGCACTTCACGCTCCGAATGATTGATGGTTTACTCAATACAATATTTCTTGGGCGAAACGGAGGATATCTCGATCGGGGGAGAGAACGGGTAAATCCCATATGACCCAATATGTCTGACAAGTCGCACTATACGTCAACCCAAACCGCATCTTCCTCTCCAGGACTCCGAAAAGGTACTTTTGGAACACCAATGGGCATTAAATTAAAGAAAAAAATTAAGTACTATACTTTACTTTAATATGGAAACGTAACAATCACTTGTTTATTGTCTTTATCCCTTTTTTTCGGTTTAGTTTATTTGATACAGAGACTGGAAGGTTTATAGAGTAAGACAGAATGAAGAAAGAAAAAATTTTCACGAAGGTATCGATCGTTTGAATGATAAACAAGTATCTATCCATTCGTTCCCCCAAAATGGGACCAATCCTCCCATTGCGTATTGGTACTTATCGGGTATAGAATAGATCTGCTTCTCTTTGTTCTTACGAACAGAATTGTTCCGTTATTTTCAATGGAATGGAATAAATATTAACCCTTTCTGATACAGAATCTACTGAAAAGGTTAGCTACTTAGCTACATAGTATATATAGTCGTTTTTCCAATGCGATAAAATTAAAGCGACATAGTGTCTATTTTTCTTTGATAAAGGGGTATTTCCATGGGTTTGCCTTGGTATCGTGTTCATACTGTTGTATTGAATGATCCCGGTCGATTGATTTCTGTTCATATAATGCATACAGCTCTAGTTGCAGGTTGGGCCGGTTCGATGGCTTTATACGAATTGGCGGTTTTTGATCCCTCTGATCCCGTTCTTGATCCAATGTGGAGACAGGGTATGTTCGTTATACCTTTCATGACTCGTTTAGGAATCACCAATTCGTGGGGTGGTTGGAGTATTTCAGGAGCAACTGTAACGAATCCGGGTATTTGGAGTTATGAAGGTGTGGCAGGGGCACATATTGTGTTTTCTGGCTTGTGCTTCTTGGCAGCTATCTGGCATTGGGTATATTGGGACCTAGAAATATTCACTGATGAACGTACAGGAAAACCTTCGTTGGATTTGCCCAAGATCTTTGGAATTCATTTATTTCTCTCAGGGGTGGCTTGCTTTGGCTTTGGCGCATTTCATGTAACAGGTTTGTATGGTCCTGGAATATGGGTGTCCGATCCTTATGGACTAACTGGAAAAGTACAATCTGTAAATCCAGCATGGGGCGCGGAAGGTTTTGATCCTTTTGTTCCGGGAGGAATAGCGTCTCATCATATTGCAGCGGGTACATTAGGCATATTAGCAGGTCTATTCCATCTTAGTGTCCGTCCTCCTCAACGTCTATACAAAGGATTACGTATGGGCAATATTGAAACTGTACTTTCCAGTAGTATCGCTGCTGTTTTTTTTGCAGCTTTCGTTGTTGCTGGAACTATGTGGTATGGTTCAGCAACTACCCCAATTGAATTATTTGGTCCTACTCGTTATCAGTGGGATCAGGGATACTTTCAGCAAGAAATATATCGAAGAGTTAGCGCCGGGCTAGCCGAAAATCTGAGTTTATCAGAAGCTTGGTCTAAAGTTCCCGAAAAATTAGCTTTTTATGATTACATTGGTAATAATCCGGCAAAAGGGGGATTATTCAGAGCAGGTTCAATGGACAACGGAGATGGAATAGCTGTTGGATGGTTAGGACACCCCGTCTTTAGAGATAACGAAGGGCGTGAGCTTTTTGTACGTCGTATGCCTACTTTTTTTGAAACATTTCCGGTAGTTTTGGTAGATGAAGACGGAATTGTGAGAGCTGATGTTCCTTTTAGAAGGGCAGAATCCAAGTATAGTGTTGAACAAGTAGGTGTAACTGTTGAGTTCTATGGGGGTGAACTTAATGGAGTAAGTTATTCTGATCCTGCTACTGTGAAAAAATATGCTAGACGTGCCCAATTAGGTGAAATTTTTGAATTAGATCGGGCTACTTTGAAATCCGATGGTGTTTTTCGTAGTAGTCCGAGGGGTTGGTTCACTTTTGGACATGCTACGTTTGCTTTGCTCTTCTTTTTCGGCCACATTTGGCATGGCGCTAGAACCTTGTTCAGAGATGTTTTTGCTGGTATTGATCCAGATTTGGATGCTCAAGTCGAATTTGGAGCATTCCAAAAACTTGGAGATCCAACTACAAAGAGACAAGTAGTCTGATACGACATTTCGGTGGTATCTTTCGCCTCTATTTTTTTTTGATTTGACATCGGGTACCAGGGAAATCTTGACTTGAATCACCATCTTTTCTTTGCCTCTTTTTCTTTCTTTATATGGTAAATGATCCCAAAATGAATAGGTGTGGAAGCTATAATTGTAAACCACGATCGAATCTATGGAAGCATTGGTTTATACATTCCTTTTAGTCTCGACTTTAGGAATTATTTTTTTCGCTATCTTTTTTCGAGAACCTCCTAAGGTTCCAACTAAAAAATGAAATAATTTTTTTAAATGATTCAATTGAAGTAATGAGTCTCCCAATATGGGAGGCTCATTACTTTAACTAGTCCCCGTGTTCTTCGAATGGATCTCTTAGTTGTTGAGAGGGTTGCCCAAAAGCGGTATATAAGGCGTACCCAGTAAAGCTTACAAGTAAACCAGATATGGAGATGGCGACTAGGGTTGCTGTTTCCATTTTTAGATAATTTCAAGATCACAATGGATCTACGATAAGATCGTTTATTTACAACTACAACGGAATAGTATACAAAGTCAACAGATCTCAACCAATCATTAAATAGGATTTATGGCTACACAAACCGTTGAGGATAGTTCTGGATCTGGGGCAAGACCAAGACGAACTAATGTAGGGAGTTTATTGAAACCATTGAATTCAGAATATGGTAAAGTTGCTCCGGGCTGGGGGACTACACCACTTATGGGGGTCGCAATGGCTCTATTTGCGATATTCCTATCTATTATTTTAGAAATTTATAATTCCTCCGTTTTACTGGATGGAATTGGAATGAGTTAGGTTTATAAGAACTATGAAGTTCTAGTCTTTCAATCAAAGAAAAAATGACTTTACTTAAGATTTGGATTTCTAGACCATTCTGGTAGTTCGACCGTGGAATTTATTTGTTTCGGTATTTCCGGAATATGAGTGTGTGACTTGCTATAATTGATCCTATTGATAATACATAGAATGGACCTGTTATCTCTATTAAGATGATTCTACCTCGTCGGATATTTATTCTAGTATCTGGAGCACGGAATATATAGAATAGATCAAGTAGAATAGATCAAGAAAAAAAGAAATATTTGAACTATGATTCATA